AAACAAATCAGAAAATGTTACGAGATTTATATTAACCGCATTCAGTATAAGTTCAAGACACATAAGTGCTCTAACCATGTTTCGACTTGTGATCAATCCATAAATACCGATAGAAAATAAATAGGCACTCAAAATAAGTACATGTTCGGTCATCATTGACCAACCCCTCATCAATCTTGATTCATTTCAATATGAACAACAATTTCACCGATTTAATTAGAATATAAATTAAGTACGAAACAAAGTAAGGTATTAGTAATGGATCGAACTAAACCCCTTTCAATTTCATATATGAACAATAGAATATGAAAATGGAACTGAAGGAAAATGGATGTGATAACATAGAACAAAACAAGACTTTATTTATTTTATTTTGGATCTAAGTATTTATTACTTAATTACTTTACTGCCGGGCCATAGCAATTGCACCTATCAAAGCAACTAAAAGAATTATAGAAATGAGTTCAAATGGAAGGTAAAAATCTGTTGATAAATGAATCCCAATTTGTTGAACGTTACTTGTTAGGTCCTGCTCTATAATTTGATTTGATCTTGTAGTCCAAACAATCCCGTACCACGACGTATCCGAGATAGTAGTAATTAGTGAAAAAAGAATACTTGTACAAACCAGTGAAGTGACCCCATCCCCAACGGTCCAAAGATAGAAATCGTTGTAATATTCTGAACCATTCATGAACATCACAGCAAATAGGATTAAAACATTTACAGCTCCTACGTAAATAAGGAGCTGTGCAGCAGCTACAAAATAGGAGTTAGATGGAATATGGAATAAGGATATACAAACAAGAACCAGTCCCAATGAAAAAGCAGAATAAATTGGGTTGGTAAGTAAGACCACCCCCAGACCTCCTAATATAAGACCTGATCCCAGAAATACTAAAAGAATATCATGTATTGGTCCAGGTAAATCCATTATGTGTAAAAAAAGAGATAAATAAATCGAAATATTTCATAAACTTACTAACCGATCCAAGAAAAAAGAGGTTACCTTATTTTTTTTCTTGTATATGATACGTTCCTAATTGAATCCTAAAGGGGTGTAGATTTATATAGATACAGTTATTGGATCAATCCCGCTACTGTATCTGAAAGAGTAGTTCGAAATTGTATATTTTGAAACCATCACAGATCTATGAATCCATTCTAAATCAAAATCAAGCCTTGATTCTCACCAATCAATAGTTATTTACTGACCTAGCAAAATGAAAGAAGCCTCACTCCTTTACTTTAGATCAAAACGGAATCTTAGTAATTGGTAATCGTTTTTGAATCAAGAGGTTTACCCCTGATTATTTTGATTGGAGTCGAATTCGTAATTGTTCGAATTGTGTAATCTCCAATTACTGACATTGGTAACCGGCCCAAAGCAATTTGATTATAATTCAATTCGTGACGATCATAAGTAGAAAGTTCATATTCTTCAGTCATTGATAAACAGTTTGTTGGACAATACTCGACACAATTACCACAAAATATACAGATTCCAAAATCAATACTATAATTAAGCAATCGTTTCTTTCTAATATCCGTTTCCAATCTCCAATGAACAACGGGTAGATCTATGGGGCATACCCGAACACATACTTCACAAGCAATGCATTTATCAAATTCAAAATGGATTCGACCACGAAAACGCTCCGATGTGATCGATTTTTCATAAGGATATTGAATAGTCACAGGTAAACGATTCACGTGAGATAAGGTAATCATGAAACTTTGACCAATATACCTTGCAGCTCGTATTGTCTGTTGACCATAATTCATGAACCCAGTCACCAAAGGGAACATATCGTGGATATCCATGAATAGTTTGATGTTTCTTTCTCTTGCTCTAGATAGGTTATGAATCTAGAATATCCTATTTTGTTATAGCGAAACGAGTTGGGAAGAAGTTGTTAATAATAGATTACCTAGAGAAATAGGTAAAAGAAATTTCCACCCAAGGTTTAATAGCTGGTCCATTCTCATCCTAGGTAAAGTCCATCTTGTTGTGATAGGAATGAACAGGAACAAATAAGCTTTAGCTAATGTAATAAGGATACCAACTGTCATTCCAAAGACTCCACCTGTTTTATTTATTCCAAAAGGTTCAGAAATGAATATGTACGGAATAGAGAAATTCCACCCGCCCAAGTAAAGAACTGTTACAAATAATGAAGAAACTAGTAGATTTAGGTAAGAAGCAACGTAAAATAAACCAGATTTAATACCTGAATATTCGGTTTGATAACCTGCTACTAATTCCTCCTCTGCTTCTGGTAAATCAAAAGGTAATCTTTCACATTCCGCTAGGGAAGAAATTAGAAAAACTATAAACCCTATAGGTTGGCGCCACAGATTCCACCCCCAAAACCCATATTTTGACTGTGCCTCAACTATATCAACTGTACTTGAACTGTTAGATAATCATAGTCGATGATAACATCACTATTCCCATCGCTATTCCAGAACCGCACATGAGACCTCAGCTTCATACGGCTCCTCGATGGCCACAAATAAATCTAAGGACTGGTTCATTATTACCTCGGCATGTTTGTAGTGTAGATTAGAGTAACGATGTATCGAAGAGTCCCGAATTAGACCAATGGAATTCCGTCCGCCATAATAAAAAAAAGCGCTTCCGAATTGATCTCATCCTTTATTTTCTAATTAGACTTAGAATTCTTTTAGTTCAGTAATAACTTAATCCTTCAATAAAATACTCGTTGTTTCAATAGATATTTCGACCCACACTTTTCGTACGAAAAATAATTAGACACTAATTCATGAGTTATAGTTGATAAATCATTATAAGAATTCTATCCGTATGAATATGGATAGGATTGAGGAAAGAAAGAATAAACAAAGATCTCTTATTATTCAGTTTTCCTATTGCATTCCATTTCTTTCGTTCCTGTTCTTCTTTCTCACTCAGAAGGGGGGTTTCTAAAAAATCAAATCAAAGGATTACTTCGTTCTCGACAGTCATTTATTTAATCAGTGGATAGAAGCATACTCTGGATCGGAATCGTGAGGAAGTACTGCTTGATCATTTCTACGAACTTAAAGCCCTCATTATGATTCCTTTTATGTTATGCAGAAATATCCCTTTGGATACCTTACATTATCTTCATCACTAATCCTTTGTGTACCTTCGTGTTCCTAACCGTCCACTCATTTTTGATTGATCCCCGATATGGTAATACATACAACATACAACAACATACAATACAATAGTAGAAACTCCATACAGTTGATCTTTTGCACCCGCTTCAAGTCATGATGACTAATCAACCAATCTTGGGGTAAACAGTTTCGACCGCTTATGTTTACTTCCACTTTACTCTCGTACATAGGGAATGAGAATCAATCTTCTTACTGCAAATTAATAAGCTGTTTTGTTTCACTCATATAACTATCTGGTTTAACTCATCGACCCGAATGATGAATAAAAAGAGAAAGGTATCTATTCAACACATCCAACCCCTTTCCTGGAAATAAAGGAAAGGGGTAAAGGTTCATGTTCCAACGAATCACACGTAGAGATATTGATAACACACACGGAGTTAATGGTATTTCATAACTAATAGATTGAGCAGCAGCTCGTAGACCACCTGAAAAGGAATATTTATTATTCGATCCATATCCTGACATAAGAAGTCCAATAGGAGCAATACTGGAAATAGCGATCCATAAAAAAACGCCTATACTGAGATCGGCTAGAACAAGGCGATAGCCAAAAGGAATTACTAAATAGCTTAGTAGAATTGATATGACCGCTATAGATGGCCCCATACTGAATAAATGAACATCTCCTCTAGATGGGAGAAGATCCTCTTTCAAAAGTAGTTTGGTCCCATCTGCTAGAGCTTGAAGAATTCCCAAGGGGCCGGCATATTCAGGCCCGATACGTTGTTGTATCCCTGCAGATATTTCTCTTTCTAACCACACAATCACGAGTACGCCTATTGTGATTCCCGATACAGGAGTAAAAATAGGGACAAGCAGCCATAAGAGGTCATAGACCTCTTTTAAGGATTCCGATCTGGAAAAAGAATTGATAGCTTGTACTTCTGTCGTATCAATTATCATTTCAACGATCAACTTCTCCCATAATGATATCTATACTACCTAGTATCGTCATGATATCAGCCAATTTCATTCTTTTAACTAGCTGAGGAAGAATTTGCAAATTGATGAAACCAGGTGGACGAATTTTCCATCTCCAGGGAAAAACACTATTATCCCCTATCAGAAAAATTCCCAATTCTCCCTTTGGGGCTTCTACTCTCACATAAAGTTCTTGTTTCGACAATTCAAAAGTGGGAGAAGGCTTTTTACTAATGAATCGATATTCAAAACCATTCCATTCGGAATCACTTGCTCTATCAAAGCGTCGAACTTCTAAGTTCTCATAGGGCCCCCCCGGAATTCCTTCTAGAGCCTGTTGAATAATTTTTATGGATTCCGTCATTTCATTGATTCGTACTAAATAACGAGCTAATGAGTCTCCTTCTTTTTGCCACTGGACTTCCCAATCGAATTCATCGTAACACTCATAATGATCAACTTTACGAAGATCCCATTGGATTCCGGAAGCTCGTAGCATTGGTCCCGATAAACCCCAATTTATTGCTTCCTCCCCACCAATAATGCCCACCCCTTCAACTCGTTCCAAAAAAATGGGATTTTGCGTAATAAGCTTTTGATATTCAACAATTCCTGTTAAAGAATAATCGCAGAAATCCAAACATTTATCTATCCAGCCATGAGGTAGATCAGCAGCGACTCCCCCGATACGGAAATAATTATGCATCATTCGCATACCTGTGGCAGCTTCGAATAGGTCATATAGCAATTCCCTTTCTCTGAAAATATAGAAGAAGGGAGTCTGTGAACCGATATCTGCCATAAAAGGTCCAAGCCATAATAAATGAGAAGCTATACGACTCAGTTCCAGCATAATTACTCTGATATAGCTGGCTCTTTTGGGTACTTGAATATTTCCTAATTGTTCTGGTGCATTTACCGTTATTGCCTCTGTGAACATAGTAGCTAAATAATCCCAACGTGTTACATAAGGAAGGTATTGTATAATTGTTCGGTTTTCCGCAATTTTTTCCATCCCTCTGTGTAAATAACCCAATACGGGTTCGCAGTCAATAACATCTTCACCATCTAGAGTAACGATAAGTCGAAGAACACCATGCATTGATGGGTGGTGAGGACCCATATTAACTATCATGAGGTCTTTTCTTGTAGCCGGTACATTCATATGTTTTCTTCTCCGATCCATTATTCTATGAATTGCCGAAAACGAAATAAATGAGGTTCATCAAAATTCAAGATCTAATAAACCAAAGAATTCAAATAATCTTCAAATTAACGAGTTTTTGGTTCCCGAATATCTAATTGATCGATTAATTTTTTATAACGCACTCTATTTTTCTTTGACAAATAAGCCAGCAGTCGTTGACGTTTTCCCAGAATTTTCCGCAAACCTATCTGAGATAAATAATCTTTTCTGTGCAATTCAAAATGTGAAGTAAGTCTCTGTATCTTATTGGTGAAACTGATTACTTGAAATTCAACAGACCCTTTGTTTTTTTCTTCTTTCGGAATAACTGAGATGAATGAATTTTTGACCATAACCATAAAAATAAAATTTCTCTCTTTTTTTTTTTTTCCACAGATATGGATTTTACCAATCAGGAATAATAATAATGCCAGTTATTTTGATCTGATACACCCAATAATCTGGATTTATTTATATATTACTTTATTCTATCAAATCAAATCAAAATTAAATTCAAATGAATTGTAAGTACAATTTGTAATTTGATTCGATAGAAGGGCAATTTCTGTACCCACAAAAGAAAATTATTTCCTAAGAAGATTCTGCCGAATCATTTCTAGATTCAATCCAATTGAGACGTTATTGAATCGGTATCATGTATTAGAATGTAACAAAGCGTGTGTGTACATTCATATACCAGACCCGACACCTGATATATAGGAAATGTACCAACCATCAACTAATTCCGAATCGTGGATACATATGTATCCTTGACATACTGAAACGGCTGCCATTATTGGTATCAAACCAGTAGCGATTCATACAAGCTAAATCCTCTAATCGATAATTGGGCCAAAGAAACAATTTGAATTGAATGAATTTATTTATATCTGTATCAATATGCTTGTCCTCATCCAAAAATTGCCCCCAGTTCCTTACATTGTTGTCATTGAAAAATACCGGATTTCTATCCATAACATTCCTATTTCCGGAATTGAAACAAATTAGAATTCTCAATTCTCTACGACGCCTAGGGGATAGAATATTTTCAGGAACAAGCAAATCATAATGATTTTCGTCTCTATTCACAAGCATCTTTTTATGTTGTACAATGGATCCATTGAAATAATTCTCATCAACATACCTTTTTTCTCGATATCTTCCATTAGTTTGGCATTTATTATTATGGACCAATGAGATACCTATGGTTTGATACATAATAAATTGTCTATCCCATTTTATAGACAGACGTACTGGTTCGAGAATCAATATTCCCTTTTTTATCAATTCTGGAAGAGTTAGATTCGTCTGAATTAACATTACATCCAGGTGCATTTCTCCTCCTTGAATAGAGGATATAGCAATTTCCTTTGCATTTATTAGTCTAAGCAGGAAACAATATACCTTAACATTATTGAAAATTCTGTGATTCAAAGGATCATCCCATCTCAATTGAAAAAGCAAATATTTTTTCAGGAATAACTCTAGTTTTGCTTTCTTGTTACTCTCGGGTTGTCCTTTCTTTTCACGTTTTTGAATGTCTGATTCCGTGTAATCCTTTTCAAAATCTTTTTGTCGTTTTCGTGCGTCTGAGCCAATATTTCCGTGGCCGAGCTGTTCTTTTTCTTCTTGATTTCGATTCTTTAATTCAAGATATTCTTTTTGATTAGATGATATACGAAGATCCTTTTTTTGATTTCCATTAATGTTTTTGTTTTCACTAATGTTTTCATTTCCATTAAAAATGAAAAGAAGTAATTTTATTGGTATAATCCACGGTTTGATCTTATATGCATCATAAAGTGGCACAAATTCTGAGAAGAACCAAGATTTCGTATTTAATATGGGACGATATAGCATTTCTTTATTCATTCCCATCAAAAAAAAAACTTTTTTTTGATTGGGTGGGTTGATTTCTTGATGAATCGTGAGATAGAAAAGATCTTTCTTATCAATCATTTGATAATAATCAGTCTCGGTCTTAGTCATTTTATTAATGTTGGTCCCGGTATCCGTATCGTTCCAGGACTCAATATCGATATTCTTTCTAAGAAATAAATCGAAAATTTTCCACTCCAAATATTTTCTATCCGTACTTTTACCCGTACCAATAATATACTCTTCTCCTAGATAATCACTAATAGATATATCCCCCAGTACATAAAATGGTTCAATTTTAGGTGTGTTGTAATTATATGGAATCTCTCGGTCCTCGTTTACTTGTAATGAGGATGGATAAATATATGAGTCTTTCCTATCCCCATAATTAATATATTTATATGAAAAAAGATCATATCTGTAGTTTTTTTTGAATTTTGCTTTTTTGCTCGTCAATGAATTCACTTCATAATCATTTTTTTTCTCGTAATGAATGAATTGGGCTTTTTCGTATGAATTCTTTTTTGAGTCTTTATTTTGAATCGTACGACGCCGATTGACCCTAGTTCGCCATTTTTGCGGTACTAATTTAGACCACCTAGCCTGAGATAAATTGTATTGATAATGACCCCTTAACCAGTTTTTCCATTGATTCATTCCAGAATTCGGAAGTTTTTTATGCCTTGATTTGGAATCTAATATTCTTCGTGTTCCAAAAAAATTCCTGATTCTATCCTTAAGAATAAGATATGCTTCGCGATATTGAAGTAGAGATCTCAAATGATACTTCTTATTAATAGCTTGGATTTGTGATAATTTGTAAAATACAGATGCTTGTGAAAAGGAATATAGGTCACCAGAAATCTTTGATTTATTATTACTAATATTAGAAAGAGACTTTTTTATAGTCGAAATAAAGTGAATTTTTTTTTGATTTGTTTCATCAATCCCTTCTTTATTTTTTTCATCATTGTGAATGTATTTATCGATAATCTTTTTTGTTGATTCAAGGAAAAGTTGTACCTTGACTCTAGAAACATTAACAGTACATAGAAAGATATGTATGTATATTCTTTCGTTGAAAAATGTAAAAAAATAGTGCCATTTGCGTATGAATATGAATCTGTTACTTCTTCTTTTTGATATCTGCCAAATATGTTTCTGCGATTCCGATCTTTTATCACCACAACTTGTATCGTTAGGACTAATATTTATATCCGGAGTTAGAAATATTTTTCTTTTGTCTTTTGCACCCCTTTCTATTTGATTTCTGATTAGGGTTGTTCTATCGGACAGATCTTTCCTTTTTTTTTCTGTCAGTGAATAATTTGCCCAATCCATGAATCTAATTCGAGTGGTCGATTCAGGAACAATTTTATTACTGCTTATGATTATGGAATCTTTTCCATTTTCATTCGGTTCATATACTTTCTTCAATACAAATAAGAAAATTGGATTTACGTTTGCAAACTCTTTTATTATTCTTTTTAAAAATAGAACCGTTTTGATAATCCATCTTGTTTTTTCTTTTGAGACCTTTATAAACAGTTTTGTTTTTTCTTTGAAAACTCTTAGAACTAGAAAACTTTTTTTTTTCACTTTTCTCTTTTTTTTTTCGAATTCATTATAAATAGGTTCAAAAAAGGAAGGTTGTTGTCGGGCAGAACCAAAAGGTAGTTCGGTTTCCCTTCCCCAGATTGTTAAAAAACAAAAATTTTCTGTTTTCTCTTTCTTTTGGATTGGATCTCTATGATGGGATCGTAGTTTGGATTTGCGCCAGGGTTTCAGACAGAAAGGAAATAGGATTTTTATCTGAATACCATCTGTTAACCAGTTTTTCGGAAATTCTGTTTCTGATAATTGAACACCATTATAGGTGCATTTAACATGCATTTCTCTATTCCACTCCTTCAAATCCTCGTACCACTCGGGGAATTGAAATAAGAACATACGGCCGAGGTTTTTAGCTATTATCAATGAGGGCAATATGATGTATTTTCTAAGAATCGATTGGGTTACTAACATAGTACCTCTTATTGCTTGAGCAAATATAATAGTATCCCAAGTTTCTGCTATTGCTATCCTTTCATTCTCGTTTTTTTTATCTGCAATTTTTTTTGCCTTTTCTTTTGCCTCTTCCTCCTCAGAATCCGAAGTTTTGAATTTCGGTCCTGTATCTATCCAATTTCTAAAAATTAGATTCATTGTTCGGGAGATATCAAAAGAAAAAAAAAAAGTTTTGTCTATTCTGTCCAAAAAAAGCAGGGAATGCACATTCGCTTGAAACATTTCCCAAGTAACTATTTTACGTCTTTGAGCGCGCATGGATCCTTTTACTATATCCCGACGAAAATCTGATTGTTGCGAGTAACGTACCAAAGCCAACTCTTCTGCTTGATCACTATTAGTACTGGTACTAGTATCAGTATTGGTATTCTGATCCGGATCCGCCTTATCAGTATAAATTACCACACGTTTGGCTTTTCTTGAACGAATCCCATGATTTTCTGTTGATTCTTCCTCATTTTCCTCCTCCCGCTCTTCAAAAGAATTGATCAATTTGTATGATCGTCGAGGAATCTTTTTACCGATTTCTTCTATTCCAATAGATTTATTTTGAATTGTTTGATTATTTGGATCAGTTGTAATTACATCGAATAGAAATTTCAAACATTTTGTTTTATTTTCTGAATCAAATCTTCTTTGTTCGGATATTAAAACAAGCTTTTTAAAATTCAGACTAAAACCTGTTGTTGATTTCCTAGCTAATTCACCGATAGAGGTCAAGAAAGGACCAATGTCTGTCGATAATGATTCTCCATTAAA